ATGACATATTTTGGTTCAGGCATTTGCTCATATAATCTTACTAAAGAAGGAGCCATTTTCATTGTTACTGTGCCGGCTGTTAAAATTAGGTCTGCTTGCCTAGGACTCGATCTTGGTACCAATCCATAACGATCAAAGTCGAATCGCGAGCCTATTAATGAAGCAAATTCAATGAAACAACAACTGGTACCATAGAGAAGCGGCCATAAACTGGAAAGTCTTGACCAATTCGAAAGATCATTCAATGTAGTTGAAATAACTGAATTGGTAGTTATTTTGTCAAGTAAGGGAAACTCAATCAAATTCATAACTGTCTCAATGTAATCTTTTCCTTTCTTTTTATTTTTATTGTATGAATATTTAGTTAAGACCATTCCAATGCTCCTTTTCGCCATGCATAAACTGAACCAACAATTAAGATAAGCACGAAAATTAAAGCTTCAATAAATACGGATACACCCAATACATCGAAACTCATTGCCCATGGATAAAGAAATACCGTTTCAACATCAAAAACAACAAAAACTAGAGCAAACATGTAATAGCGGATTCGGAATTGTAACCAAGCATCCCCTATGGGTTCTATACCCGATTCATAACTAGATAGTTTCTCCGGTCCTTCCCTAACCGGGGCTAAAACTCCGGAAATTACAAATGCCAAGATAGGAATAATGCTTGATATTATCAGAAATGCCCAGAAAATATCATATTCGTGAAGCAGAAACATAAATGTACTCCTATTAATGTGGAATATGCTGAATTATTCGATTCGAATCGGAAGTGTCAATTTATCCAGAATTTCTTATCTTAGTTTAGGCGAAAGAAGAATATATTTTGATCAAACGGCATAGTTTAGAGTTTCTGTGGGACATATCTTGTTTAAAGATTCACCTAATAAAATCCCACTTACATTTTTTATTTTGATTCTATATTAGATATGGTGTAGACACAGGGTGCTCCTTCTTACAAAAACAAGATTCTCTCACTTTGTCTTGGGTTCTCTATCCTCTATAAAAAGATAATTCTATAAAAACAAGTTAATAAAATACTAAAATATCCTATATTATCCTATATATCCTAATATTTATATTTATAATATCCTACCTAATATATTTATATATTATTATAATTAATATCTATATTATAATCCTAATACCTAATATATCCCAATAATAATTATTATTATATTATAAAATAAATATCCTATAATTAATAATTAATTAAATACTATGAATAGTCTATAATTAGTATATTCAAATTCTTTATTTCATTTCCTTTTTTCTTAATTAATTTGATTCAATCCGTTGAATTGAGAGGTGATATATAACAAGTTATATCTTTATCTACAAAAACAAAAAAAAAAAATTGGAAACTTGGAACCTGTACCATCCCACCTTATCAGAAATAAATAAGAAGGATAGAGTTATTTCATTAGAGTTAGAATAAAAGATTCTTTCTATTTTGGAACAATCTCTAGTAATAAACTAGATTACGATTTGGAATGAACCAAAATACTCGTTTGTTTTGTTATGGCAATAACACTTAATATTAATAATAATATTAATAATATAATGATAACACCAAACAATGGGGTAGATTCCGACACAAAAAAACTTTTACAGTACACCTATACTAGATACTAGACAATGAAACATAGCAAAGAGTGGAGTAATCTAATCGACGGAATCATAAAAGATTTACATAACATTACATTTTCTAATGAAAGAATTACATATTATCGAATGATTCAATAGACCAAATAAAACCCCGAACCCAACCCCCCCCCCAACTCATAGAATATAGAATAAGAAACGTTAATCCTTTAGTACCAATTCATTATCTCTCTATTATTTGTGAATCAATCAATAAGGTTTCTCTTGTTCTGCCAAAAAAAGATTAGTGATTAGTCAGGACAGGGGTTTTCTACAAATACAAGACCTAAGACCAAGAAAAGAATACGTCTTAGACCCGTGCTACTTAGGATTAGATTTCGTTGGGTCGGGTTGAAATTTTTAGTCGGAATCATGTCATGATTTCCACTTCCTAAATTGATTGGGATTCGGTATACAAAAACAAAAGCGTGTCGCTAACTCTTTGATCATGTACAGGAAAAGAGAAAAAGTAATATTTAATTCATCCACGATTATTAATGAGAAAGGGTGAGTAATTTATACGAAATTTGAGAAGTACAGATTAGATCTATTGAAATTTTTTTCTGTACTTAATCTTATGTATTTACATGAAGATTTGGTAATGCTTTCATTTCTACGATACCCGGCCACAACTATGAGGAAATGAAAGCTATACTAAAATAATATAAAATATATTAGGATTATAGGGCTATACGGACTCGAACCGTAGACCTTCTCGGTAAAACGGATCAAACTTATTATTATCGAAATGATTTGAACTGTTTCAAAGACCCAACATGCATTTTGTTGCATTGGGCTCTTCCATCAACTGATGTAAAGATCAGTTATTCTACCATATTTTATCTTTA